TCCTTAACTCATTGACAGTAATCTCAAAATTTTATATTTATAGACCCGATTACTTCATTTATTTATTATTTATTCACTTAATCTTTTTCTATCTATTTTATATATATCAATAAAATTTATATCAATAAAATATAAATAGATTTTTGTCGTTATAAAAGACACTCTTTTATAAAAGACACTCTTTTATAGTAACAATAATAAATTTAGTATGATATAAATAGAACAAAAGAGGAAATAGCAAAGAAACAAAAAGGTTATACAAGGCTATATACAAATCATCCACATTTTTTTTATTTCATTAATTGAATTTTATTTGTTGATTAGGGCGAAGTTCCGTAAAAACACCCGCCCTTTTTGAAATATCATGAACAGTTCCTGTAGGTTGAGCACCTTTTTCAAGGAAATATAGAATAGCAGGAACATTTAAATAGATTTGATTCTTTATCGGGTCATAAAAACCCACTTTACGAAGATCTCTTCCCTCTCGTCGGGATCGAACATCAATTGCAACGATTCGATAAATGGCTCATTGGGATAGATGAACAATACTCCCCCCCCCTAGAAACGTATAAGAAGTTTTCTCCTCGTACGGCTCGAGAAAATTCTAAATTATGTCTATGTATAGAATCATAATATCAAATAGATCCATAAAATCATCAAATTCATTATATTATTGATTTTAGTTTAAATACTTTTTCTTAGTCTTCCCCCCCCCCCCCAAAAAAAAATTATTTGTATCCTCATAACTCAAGTTGAATAACTCTCAAATAACTCAAAAGAAACCTTTTAGGTATTAAATTTATTGAGTGGTCTCTAACCCTTTTTGTTTGTCTCCTTTAGAATCTATTTTGATTCTTAAATATGATCTGGTTGTTGAGACAATTGAAAACGGTATTTCCTTGTTCCAGGATCTTTATCTTTGCCTTGAATCATTGGGTTTAGACATTACTTCGGTGATCTTTAAATCGTTTCAAAACGGCAGCAACATACCATTTTTTGTGATTTCTTTCTATCAAAGAATCGTATGAATGGTTGATTCCTACGTAATACACTTTACTTTTGATTTGATCAAAAGAGTTTTACCAATTCCAACAAAATTAACTTTTTAATTTTTTCGAATTGGATCCTTTAGATTTATATATCTAAAATATACTTACGAAGTTGTTCCAATTTATTGATCGATACTAACCTTAGATTCTTGCCCTTGAGAAATTAATCAATACGTTCTACTCGAGCTCCATCGTGTACTATTTACATGGCAACACTCTCAAAAATGAGGGTTCCAGTGGAACAGAACAAATGATGTCGAGCCAAGAGCACTTTCGTTACTATATAATATAAAAAAGTGGTGGATGTAAGAATCCACAGCTGATCATGTCCTTCAAGTCGCACGTTGCTTTCTTCCACATCGTTTTAAACGAAGTTTTACCATAACATTCCTTCAGTTTGGAACCAGTATGTAATTGATTCAATTATGGAATCGTGAATAATCATCGGTTCGGTCGGTACATAATAATCTATACTTTTTTCTTCTATATGAAGAATGGATAATGTATGACGAAGTCTCAACAAGAATTCAATCAATTTAACCCCATTGTTTATAATTTTTTTTTTAATTCTAACTAACATGAATAAATAAACACGAATAAACAAGTTATTTTGAATCTCTATCGTCAAGTAACGTGATAGGATAAATTCAACAATTTCACACTTCTTAGAGTACCAAGAACTCATAAGAAATCATTAAAAAGATTTAATTGATTGAATAGTTTCCTACCCTATATCATTATTTGCATAAGGTTTTACAGTAAGTACCATTCGCTTTTTATCATCATTAAGAGAAAGATAAATCCATATTGGATTAAACCATCAATGATTAATAAAAAAAAAGACTGATGTAAGGAAAGATTGAAGATTTAGGTTGTTATTTTTTCATATTTCATATTGTAAAATCAGTAATATTTAACAAATCAAAATTTCGTTTCATATGCGTGTTATTTGAACTCGATTAAATTTGTGAAAAAGATATGATTAATAAAAAAAAAAAAAAAAAAAAAAAGAAATTAAGAATCACATTCTATAACAATATTATACTCTTAAACGGAAGACTGGTCGAAAAGACAATCTTTATTTTGATATATTTTATTATGATATAGATTATGATATATATTTTATTTTTTATTTATAGATTAATAAAATTATAGATTAATAAAATTATCGTGGGTCAGGTATGTTCTGGGACGGAAGGATTCGAACCTCCGAATAGCGGGACCAAAACCCGTTGCCTTACCACTTGGCCACGCCCCATTTCTAGTCGACACTAATAAACACTAATATTGGTACTGGTTGTTCGTCAACTCAAGTCTAAATATCTATTATCTATAAAATAGATTACTAGAATTTTTATACATGTAGACGTAGAATTAAACAGAATTTATTGATCATTACATATAATTCAATTAAGATATTGTATGAAAGTATGGTTTATTCTATTCTCTTTTGATTTGAGAATTGAAGGATTTTTGATTGGGTGAGTTCAAATCAAAGAAAGTTTTTTGGTCTATCTTATTTTCTTTTTATTCATTTTTCTTTTCTATGAATAATAACATATTTATAATAATAAAATAATAAAAAACTCAATTTATTAATAACTCAATCAAAATAAATAAAATACAATTATCCTCAAGAACAAAATGTTTGTTATGCTTAATATATTTAGTTTGATCTGTATCTGTCTTAATTCTGCTCTTTATTCAAGTAGTTTTTTCGTCGCCAAATTGCCCGAGGCCTACGCTTTTTTAAATCCAATCGTAGATGTTATGCCAGTAATACCCCTGTTTTTTTTTCTCTTAGCCTTTGTTTGGCAAGCTGCTGTAAGTTTTCGATGATATCTTTAATTTAATAATGTCTAGACAAATTCATGATTTATTGAAAAAAAAAAAAATTCAAAGAAAAGAATTGATAAGATCAGATAAGTCTTACACCCTCAATTCAAATATTGAAATTCTTGTACAACCGCGAAAAATCTGGATCACCCCACTTTATTTCTTGGTGTCAAAATAAAAAATCAAAATAGTAGGGTATGCGGTATAAAAACGGAGAATCTATTCTCTTTTTTACTAAAAAAAATCTTGGAGATGATGTAATGCTTACTCTCAAACTATTTGTTTACACGGTAGTGATATTCTTTGTTTCTCTCTTTATTTTCGGATTCCTGTCTAATGATCCAGGACGTAATCCTGGACGTGAAGAATAAAAGATAAGGTTTTTGTTTTCCTTGCTTGATTTTTAAATGTTCTTAGTAGGATTTTATATATTACACATTTTTAACTATTAAAAATAAAAAGAGCTCGCGAAAAATTCGAAAGAAAATACCAAGTCATCAACAAAAACGGAAAGAGAGGGATTCGAACCCTCGGTACGAAAAACTCGTACAACGGATTAGCAATCCGACGCTTTAGTCCACTCAGCCATCTCTCCTCCCAATTGAAAAAGGATAATACTATGTTACATTATAAAAAATAAGGATTGAAAGAGCCCTTCATAATATTTTTTTTTCATCCGAGAGTGCTTTTTAGTTCCACGGCCCGGCTAAGTACTGACCAGGCCGGGCCCGCCATTTATTGTTCCAACGAATCATAAATAATTTTTTTTATTTGAAAACTAAAATACTTGCTTGTTATTACGATTGGAAAAATAAAAACTCTTTAGATTTCTATGATATAGAATCAAATGATATCGAATCAAAGTGTCGTTTCTTATCTTAATTTTTTATATTTATTCTTTATTTTCTTTATTCCTTTTATTTTAGTAAAGTAAATAAATAACAAAAAGGGAACTGTGGATTCTTGCACAATCCATTTTCATGTATGTTATGGCTTAAGTAGTTTTGTCGAGACGTCTAGGTCAAAAACCTCCGGCAAAAAAACACTTGTTATTTAGTTTTAGTTATTGAATTCTCTTTTCCGAATCTCATTGGGTTCTCTGATACAACACGTAAACGCTCTAATTTTCATGATTATTTTATGATCCTATCCTTTCTTTTTACTCTTTTAACTTTTTATTACGACCCATTTTCTTGTTCGACAAAAGGTTCATTTATATACAATAATCGAATTGTAGCGGGTATAGTTTAGTGGTAAAAGTGTGATTCGTTCTATAATCCTTTATATAGTTAAGGGGTCTTTCGGTTTGATTAATATTTCATTCCGACCAAAAACTTTATTTCTTAAAAAGATTTAATCCTTTACCTCTCAATGAAAAATTCGAGGAAGAATATACATTCTCGTGATTTGTATCCAAGAATCAATTAAAAATTGAAAAATTGGATTATGAGATTACGAAACATAATTTTTTTTTTAATTAGATCAATACTTCTAATTGAATAAGTATGAGTAAAGGATCCATGGATAAAGATAGAAAGTGGCTTTCTAATCGTAACTAAATCTTTAATTTGGAATTTGTATTACGGAAATTGAAGCAAAATGGCTATTAAACAATGACTTTGGTTTACTAGAGACATCGACAAATTGTTTTAGCTCGGTAGAAACAAAATGCTTTTCCTAAGGATTCTCTCACATAGAAATAGAGAACGAAGTAACTAGAAAGGTTGTTATAATATAATCCCCCTCTTTTCTATAGGGATCGTCTAGAAAGCGGGTTGTTCTGAATACATTCAGACAGAAAAGCTGACATAGATGTTATGGGTGGAATTTTTTTTTTCGTTCATGTCTTAATATAGGAATTTATACATCTTCCATAAAGGAGCCGAATGAAACCAAAGTTTCACGTTCAGTTTTGAATTAGAGACGTTAAAAATGATGAATCAACGTCGACTATAACCCCTAGCCTTCCAAGCTAACGATGCGGGTTCGATTCCCGCTACCCGCTTTTACTTTATTTTTTTATTAAATTAATAAGAAATAAGAAAAAAATAGAATTAAATATTTTGAGATTTTTATTATTTTATAAAAAATTTTATGAATATAATTAATGTAATG